GGAGGATAGATTATTACGAGTCATACTCGGCATTCAGGTATCCACTGCAAAAGAAACTTCTCTAAAACTACCTATAGGTGGAAGGGGTCGCGTTATTGATGTGAGATGGATCCAGAAAAAGGGGGGTTCCAGTTATAATCCAGAAATGATTCGTGTATATATTTCACAGAAACGTGAAATCAAAGTAGGTGATAAAGTAGCTGGAAGACATGGGAATAAAGGTATCATTTCAAAAATTTTGCCTAGACAAGATATGCCCTATTTGCAAGATGGGACACCTGTTGATATGGTCTTCAACCCATTAGGAGTACCCTCACGAATGAATGTGGGACAGATATTTGAATGTTCGCTCGGATTAGCGGGGGATCTGCTAAAGAAACATTATAGAATAGCACCTTTTGATGAGAGATATGAACAAGAGGCTTCGAGAAAACTAGTGTTTTCTGAATTATATGAAGCCTGTAAGCAAACAAAAAATCCATGGGTATTTGAACCCGAGTATCCAGGAAAAAGCAGAATATTTGATGGAAGAACAGGGGATCCTTTTGAACAACCTGTTCTAATAGGAAAGTCCTATATCCTAAAATTAATTCATCAAGTTGATGATAAAATCCATGGACGTTCTAGTGGGCATTACGCACTTGTTACACAACAACCCCTTAGAGGAAGGGCCAAGCAAGGGGGACAACGAGTAGGAGAAATGGAAGTTTGGGCTCTAGAGGGATTTGGTGTTGCTCATATTTTACAAGAGATGCTTACTTATAAATCTGATCATATTAGAGCTCGTCAAGAAGTACTTGGTGCTACAATCGTTGGAGGAACAGTACCTAACCCCGAGGATGCTCCAGAATCTTTTCGATTGCTCGTTCGAGAACTACGATCTTTGGCTCTAGAACTGAATCATTTCCTTGTATCTGAGAAGAACTTCCAGATTAATAGGAAGGAAGCTTGATCTGAATGAATCAGAATTTCTATTCTATGATCGACCGGTATAAACATCAACAACTTCGAATTGGACCAGTTTCTCCTCAACAAATAAGGGCTTGGGCCAACAAAATCCTACCTAATGGAGAGATAGTTGGAGAGGTGACAAAACCCTATACTTTTCATTATAAAACCAATAAACCGGAAAAAGATGGATTGTTTTGTGAAAGAATCTTTGGACCCATAAAAAGTAGAATTTGTGCTTGTGGAAATTATCGAGTGATCAGAGCTGAAAAAGAAGACCCGAAATTTTGTGAACAATGCGGGGTGGAATTTGTTGATTCTAGGATACGAAGATATCAAATGGGATACATCAAACTCGCATGTCCAGTGACTCATGTGTGGTATTTGAAACGTCTTCCTAGTTATATCGCGAATCTTTTAGATAAACCCCTTAAAGAATTAGAAGGCCTGGTATACTGCGATGTGTGATTTGATCAAAATTTTCATTTTACAGATTCGGACTGAGAAACTGTCATCCCAATCGGATTGAATGGGATGCCCCGGCTCTGACATGTGTTTTGGGAAAAGTAACATGAAACTCAGAATTATGGGTATATTCAATACTTCCAAATGAAAGGGGAATTGATCCATGGTCGATTCTATAACAGATAAATAGGAATTGCTAGTTATACCTCGTGAAAAAAAAAAGACTTTTTCGTGGAATTAGCCATTCCATTTCTTTTAGAGAGAGATTCTCTTTAAGCAAGCAAATATATATAGCATGGTTACTGGAGTCTATTTATCGCATATATACTTCAAAGGACATCATGGCATAACCATCGAGGTGAGTAGAGACCTAAAAGGTCGAAGGGAATGATATATAGACAAGTAAATCCCTTACGAGTCCCAAAGTATCCCCTTTAAGGGGATTCATCATTTGAGGGGAAGTAGACTACTCAAAAATTTCACATTTCCATTTTGTCATAAGTAATTCAGAAAATTTTTTTAAAGTAAAAAAAAAAAAGAATGAATCAATGAAAGGTTGGTCCTTACTGGGAACTTGAGTAAGGAGTAGCTCTTTGTAGGGTAGGGTTTTATCGAACAAAACAAAGTTTAAAAATAAGAAAGAACCTCTTTTTTTGCTGTAACTACTTGAGCCGGATGAGAGGAAACCTTCACGTCCGATTTTAAAGGGGGAAATCCAATCCTATAGGAACCTATCTCGATTTTTCTTTTGCTAGGCCCATATCTAAAAAACCTACTTTCTTACGATTACGAGGTTCATTCGAATATGAAATCCAATCCCGGAAATACACCATCCCACTTTTTTTTACTACTCAAGGCTTCGAGACATTTCGAAATCGAGAAATCTCTACAGGAGCAGGTGCTATCAGAGAACAATTATCCGATTCAGATTTGCGAATTATTATAGATAATTCATTGGTAGAATGGAAGGAATTAGGAGATGAGGGGTCCACTGGAAATGAATGGGAAGATAGAAAAATTAGAAGAAGAAAGGATTTTTTGGTTAGACGCATGGAATTAGCTAAACATTTTATTCGAACAAATGTAG